CTCTTTGGATAATAGGTACTGTGGCTGGTATTCCTGTGATCGGTTTAATAGGCATTTTCTTTTATGGTTCCTATTCCGGGTTGGGTTCATCCTTGTAGTAATCGGATGAACTGAGTTGTAGACATGAAAGCGTACGAACTTACCGGACCTGTCCCTTCTTTCTTTGTCTGAATTCGAGGGGGAGGGTCCTGGCGAGTTCTTACTAATCAAAATAATAATATCTTTTCATTTTTCATTTTTACAAAAAAAGAAAATCACCCTTTCCGATGCTTCAAAAAACCCCATCCCATTCTTTATCCGAGGTTTGAAAAAGGACCCTGCTTAAGTGATTCAAAGCATCCCTTCCTCGACAATATTGAGACTCTCTAAAAAAAAAGAGGAAATCAATCCATTTAGTACTGGATGACACTAAAGTCTTAGATTAGCCGAGTTTTTCTATCTTTCTGTCGTCAGCTATCATACAAATCCTCTTGCTTTCTATACGAAGAGACCCCTATTGCTATGCTAGAATATTTTTTTAGCATCTCGTTAAGCTTAAGTTAAGTTTGGGAGTTTTTCAGAAGATAAGTTCATTGAAGAAGTTGAGTCTCTTGCTCAATAAACCTACCCCTCTCTTTTTTCTTTGTCCGCTACTTCTTCTATTCTATTCTATCTATTCTATCTATATGTGTATGAAATAAAAGAAATCGAAAACAAAAAGAAGTTATGATAAACCTAGAAAAAAGATCAAAGCAAGGAATAGATGGCGAAGGGGATCAAGAACTCTTATTATTTTTTTATTTCGGCTGTGGAAGAGGCCTTTTCTTGTGCCTAAAACTAGGAACTAGGAAGACCAACAAAATCACTCCTGGAATCCTATCCCTTGCTTTCTATTCTACACTTAATTATCTTATCTTCTATTTATCTTATCTTCTATTTAGTGTTTAGTTTTTAGTCGAATTGTCTTCTATTCTATTATTCGATAGTAGGTAGAATAGATAGATAGAATAGAAAACTCACATTTGCTGCACTCTATGACATTGAAATCTTAGAATACTGACATAGTCTCACTGCTCTAATTTGGTGGATTGAAAAATAGGGGGGGTTATCTAAGTAAAAAAGCCTTTTTCACAATATACCGACTATGGCTGGGAATGTAGTACAAGGAATCCTCTCCATCTGAGAGAGAAAAAGAATAGAAGGAGGCAAAAGACTTTTCATAATTCCAAATTTTTAGAATCAAATCATACAAGAATTGCCAATAAGAATTGGATTCTTTTTATGAACTGAATTTAATGTTGCCAACTCCCCGAAGCTAGAAATTCATTTCGGACAATTGAACTTTCTCAAACTGCTTCTTTTTAAGAACCAAAAAGATTTGTGCCAAAATAACAGATGTCAAGAAGACCAAAAGGCCTTGGACACGTAATGCATCTTGAAGTACTATTTCCGCATCCCCCTGACCAAATCCACCCACATTAGGATTACTTGTTAATGGTTGATCCGCTTTGATAGCCTCGCCCTCCGAAACGAGAAGTTCAGGTCCTGGGGGGATGCTATCAACCACTTGGCGTCCGTCTGCCGCTATGCTTATTTCGTAACCCCCCCTTTCTTTTCGTATGATTTTGCTTACTATACCTGTTGTTGTAGCATTATAAACTGTATTGTTACTCTTGCTCCCGTCAGGATAAATCTGACCCCTTCCCCTGTTCCCGCCTACATATATGGGATATTTTAAGAAGTGAACACCCTTATTAGTAGCGGGGTCCGGAGAAAGAATAGGAAAGGTGATTTCACTATATTTTTGACCAGGAACCGGACCTATGACAAGAATATTTTTTTTAGCAGGGCGATAGCTCTGAAAAGGCAGGCTGCCTATCTTTTCTTTCATCTCGGGCGAAATACGATCAGGAGGGGCTAATTCGAACCCCTCGGGTAAAATAAGAACAGCTCCTACATTTAAAGCCCCCCTTTTACCATTAGCAAGAACTTGTTTCAGTTGCATATCATAAGGAATTCGAACAACTGCTTCAAATACAGTATCAGGAAGTACCGTTTGCGGAACCTCAATATCCACAGGCTTATTAGCTAAATGGCAATTCGCACATACAATACGCCCAGTGGCTTCTCGTGGATTTTCATAAGCTTGCTGCGCAAAAACGGGATATGCGTTTGAAAGAGGTGCCTGAGTTATTATATATAGCATGAGCGATACGGAAATGGATCGAGTAATCTCGTCCTTTATCCAAGAGAGGGTCTTTCTAGTTTGCATGGTCCAATCCTTGATCTCAAAATTTATACAATAAAATGGAGTGGGTTACTAGTATAGTTCCCGACCCACGATTCCGCTATTTACCAAAAAAGTTTTATGTAATTAATATAGTATAGGACCGCCAGAGGGGTAGGGGGAGGGGGGTAAGGCTCTGTGTACAAGGCAATAAAGATGAGAATTCTATCGTCGGATCCGATCTTTTTTCAGTCCTTTATTGAACGAAAAATCACTACAAGCGACGGGGATAGAGTGTTAAAATAACGGAAAAACCAATATTTACACGATACATCGAGAATTGCTGGCAAACTGGCAGTAAGAATAGCAAAAAATGGATCCTTAGTGTTAGGAACAAGTCCAAAACTTTTGTAGACATTCCCAATCATCCATTCCCAAACGGGGTTCGAATGGACTCCTAAAAAAAAATCAATTAAAAAAAGAATGCAAAAGGCTTTTAGTGTGTCGCTTAAATTATATAAGAATTCTTTAACCCGGGAGTTAAGAATAACGAGTTCTTCCTTACACAGAATAGAACAAGCGCCTAGAATAACCAAAGATATTATACTTGTCGAGAAGTCCAAAATCTTATGGATATGATCATCATTGTACATCTTCATGAATTGGATCGTTTCTTTGTGGATTCCTATACGAAACTTTTGTAGATCCATTTTCGGGCAGTCATTTATCATTTCGTCCAAGAGAAGGAGTTCCTCTAATTCTATGAATTTTTCTATCAGAGTTTTTTTTTGAATATCATTCAAAAAAGTTTCGGGTTGCCTGATATTCCAAAAATGCGTAAACCAAGATTCTAGGATTTTAGTAAATAAGAGAGGGATCCAAGAAGGTAAAAGTAAAAAGACTATAGATGCAAGATATAGAAAGGGGGTGAGTGCTTTTTTTTTTGCCATTTTTTTTCATCCGTAAATTGTTAAGGAATCCTCCGAATTCGACGACTCTATGTGATCTAAGATTTCTATCAAGCAAGCGTGAGTTCCATTACAAGGAAGGGGGCGCTTAGGAATCTTTTTTTTGTAATGTAAATTGAATGTTTACTCCTGCAGTCTAAAAAAAAAGAAGAATACAGAATAAGAAATTAAGAGTCAAATTGGGATGAAGAGAAAAAAAATCTTTCCGCATGTTTCAGGTTTAATTGATCAAATTCCAAGCAATTGCCTTCCTTCGATGAACGTCCCAAAGAACGACTTCAAGGAAGAGATCTTATTCAAGGAAGAAATCTTATTCAAGAAATATTATTTCTTTTTATGAAATTTTTTAAAGTAAAGTTTATATTCTTAAAAAAAAAGGAAAGCTTTTAGACAAAAAAAAGCTTTTCTGTCTAAATTTCAAATATTTAGAAATCTAAGATTTTCTATTCCTTACTATTCCTTACCCCCCTGGGGTATTGTGTTATTGAGTCAAGGAAATTTACATACTAATAAAAAGCCTTTTCTTTTGGGGTACAAAAGAAGTTTCCTTTCTATTTTATGGTTATTTCATATACGGCTGCTTTGACTCGAATGCACGCCTTACCCCTTCTTTTGCTTGGAAGAGCCTTCGGTTATTCAATTTGCTTAGAAAAAAAATTTCGAAAGAGCATCCGTACCCTTCTTCCCTGCTGCCGAAAGTATTTATTCTATTTCTTCTCTTCTCTTCCTCTTCGCCCGGTTCATTTCAATTTGATCGGTACACGCAAGAAATAGGCTAATTCAGCAGCCTTTTGCTCAATTTCGCGTGGAGTCAAATTCTCATCAGTACGGATCAAGGGAAGGGACCCCTGGCCTCGGATTTCCATATAAAGGATACGACGCACAGAAAAACCCTCTCTAGCTTCTATTCTGATGGACTGAATATCTTTCATAAGGAATCGTAGGAAGATCCGACGATTTCTTCCGGGGAATCCCCAACGAAAAATACACACTATTCCTTCTTTTCTATCGAATCGATCATAACCACCGCCAACATTCCATGAAATTGTGCACCACAAATAAGAGCTAATAAAGAGACCTGCGATTCCATAGAAAGACATCACGACCCCTTGGGGGAAAAAAAGAATTTGCTGAGACGGATAAAAAGATATCCAATTTCTGCCAAGATAACTGGAAGTTCCAACCACTAAGAATCCTAATGAACCTAAAAAAAGGGTAAGAGCCCAGAAAAAATTGCTTGTTTTTCGAGACCCCGTTATGAGTTCTATCCAGATATTTTCAGATCGACAACTCATACTAGATCTGGCTTCATTTTTATTATTAGAAGAATAGCCTAAAAAAATTTTATTTTACTTTGTCTATTTGAAAAATAAAAAATATAAAAGATTTTGACGGATCTAAAAAATATTTTTTTTTTGAACATGAAGAAATAAAGAAGCTATTGCAAATGCCGGAAATACTAGGCCTACTAAAGGGACTAAAACGGAAGGTAAGTTATTGAGAGTTGTCATAGAATGGACTGCCTCGATTTAAGATTTTTACCTAATATTTTTGCCTGTTATTCTTATTATTCTTATGTTAGAAAGTTATTCTTATATTCTTATGTTATAAGTCTTTTTACTTTAATCTTTGAAAAATTTGAATTCGTATTTCCTTTCGTATAGAATTAGACTAAGGATAGCTACATGGGTATGTAGAAATGGGTATGTATAATATAATTAGTGAAAGGAATACCGAACTAAATAAAAGGACTTAGTCATATTTCTACACGAAATATATAAGAATCCACTTCCATTATTACCATTAATATTCTTATTGCTCTTCTTTTATTTTATTATATCCTTCTTCTCTTGTTCTTGTCCCTGTTCTTGTCTTCTAATTTTCATTTTCAAATTTTCTTTTATATGGACTAACTAAAGGTTGCGGGGACGGGATTTGAACCCGTGACCTCAAGATTATGAGCCTTGCGAGCTACCAAGCTGCTCTACCCCGCCATGAATAGAAGAACAAAGAGACAAAGAAAAACACGGAACAGTTTTTTAGAATTCAAATATTCTATATTTGAATATTCATTATTTGAATATTCATTATATATATTTCAAATTGGAATATTGAATATTAAATGAAAGGAATGATGAAAGAAATCTATTTCTATTCGAAATATTAATATAAAAAAAAGAAAAAGGCAAGATAAAGAGATAAAGAACGGAAATAGAGAATTCGAATTCTATCTAATACTAATAGAATTCGAATATTCATTATTCTATTAATTATTATTAATCTTATATACTATATATGAGTATATTCTAAATCTCTATACTAAATCAAATAAATCAAAATTGGCAAAGCACTAAAACTAGAAATAGAATGCAATTTCATAATATATTTAATATATTAATGAAATGATATTAATGTATAATTTTTTTATATTAAAAAAAAAAAAAGAAATATAGAATAATTTATAAAATACATTCTAAAATACATTCTAAAATACATAAGCATGAAGTTATTATATAATAAATAAGAACTTCCCTTTAACATTTCATATTAATAAGTAATTGGATTTACTTTGAAGGGAATATCTGGCCCAGTCCGACACAAGTATTAGCCAGACATTTCGTACCCTACCAAAAACAAAAAACTGCGGTGCGGATATAGTCGAATGGTAAAATTTCTCCTTGCCAAGGAGAAGACGCGGGTTCGATCCCCGCTATCCGCTCAGAGTAAGGGAGTTTAAGGTTGGGATGCTAGTAGCCTATAATTATATATATATAATTATATATATAGAATTAATATACTATTAGATCTATTAGATAATATTAGATCTATTCTATTAGGAATATAGAATCTATTATGAATATAGAAATATAGAAAGGAAAGGGAATACTAGAATAGTATACTCTCTTTTTTAGTAAAAAATAGAATATTCTATCGAAATCTATTTATTCTATAAGAATTCTATATTAATAAAGATCATTAAGAATAAGAATCTATATCTCTAGATTCTATATTAATAGAGGTCATTAATAATCTATAGATATAGAAGATCCATATTTTTGGGGCGGCTAGATTCGAACCTTCATATGTTCGACGCGCCCTTTGCCTTAGCATTCAGACAGGCCCCTAGAGCGTAGGGTAGTGAGAAGCACCACCACTACAGAAGAGAGAAGAGTACCGAAGAGCTATAGAGCCACCAATACAAGGAGCTATCTATTTCTCTTTTCTATTTTCTATTCGTCTGGGACGAAAGGATTCGAACCTTCGCGTATCGGGACCAAAACCCGTTGCCTTACCACTTGGCCACGCCCCAAGGTAGGGCTTCTCACCCTACACTAGAAACTACAGAAGAGTACCGAAGAGCTATAGAGCCGCCAACACAAGGAGCTCTATCTTTGTAATCTTTGTATTGGTCTGGAAGGATTCGAACCCTCGCTATAGGGACCAAGTCTCGCTGCCTTACCACTTGGCCACCCACCGGTCGTATACGTATAGGGCGTGGCGAGGCCCCACCCTAAACCTAAAGAGACCCTAGGAGCAAAGCACTGCACTAACGACTCAATAGTACTCATCTTTCCTATGAAATAGAATACAATATCTACACCTCATTTGTCAAGGCTAAAGCGGGCAGGGCAAACTATCTTCCAAATCTATATGGGATAGGTTGATATTAGATATCCTATTCATTTCTAATTTAGGATCTGATCCTAAAAAATAAAAAGAATATATATTATTAATATATATTAATATATATTCAAAATGAAAAACTCTACTATTAAATAAAAAACTATTAAAAAGAAAAATAGAATATCTCTTTCTTAGATAGAATAGATATAGTAATCTAAAGTAAATAGAAAGTAAGAGGGGGCTCTATCTCTAGAATGGGTAATGGGTATGCTCCGGTTCGGGTGGATTGGAACCCCCTCCCCCCCCCTTGTTTTATGAAAAAAAGCTACCGCCCTGTCCGCTGGGCCAGGGTAGCATGACATTTTGATTTCTATAGCGACATTCCAGAAAAGTTTATTATGCGTAGTAGGTTTTTGTCAACACTAGCACAAATCTCTCTATCTATGGAATAGATTTTCCATAGAATTAAACTTACTTTATTGATCATTACATAGAATTCAATTAAGATATTGTATGAAAAGACGAGTTCTTCTATTCTCTTTTGAGAATTGACGTTTTTTTTGAGTGGACTAAGTTCAAAAAAGAATTTTTTCAGTCTACCCTATTTTCTTCGTTTTTTCTCTTATATTTCTAAGATCTTAATATTAATAACTCAATCAAAATAAAATTATCCCCAAGAACAAAAAAAGAACAAAAAAGGTT